TTTATTATTTACAAATAATTGTGTAACTTTATTATAATAAGAATTTAAATTAATTATATTTATTTAAAAATAATATTAATTAGTGAATTAAATATATAAAGATTAAAGATAGAATAGGACAATTTTTATTTAATTTTTATTTAATTATTTAGACATATCAAAATGATAGATATTTAGATCTCTTTTAAATGAAATGCAAGGGGTTAGATCGTCTGTGTACTGTCTTCGAGCATGCCATCTCTTTAGCGTGGTTTAAAATTAGTCGGTCGAGGAACTAATGTCTGACAGAACCTGAATTTGACTTAGGGAGGCTTTAAGTAAAATATAACATTGAGATGTGCTTGTGATACAATAAGGAATTATATATCGGAATCATTAAGATGGTATGGCTTTTTAAATAAAGTATTGAATTTTAAAAATATATTCGTTAAAGACTTATAAAATAATTAAATATATATATATATATATATATATAAATGTTAAACTAATTAAATTTATAGGATTATTAATAAAGTTTGATTTTAGCTTTAATATTTATTTTAAGATTTTTCTTTATGGAAATTTTTGTGTTTATTTTTAAAAAAATTTTTAAAAAATTTTTTAAATAAATTCTTTCAGTTTATAAAATTATTTTTTAAAGAAATTTAGATATATAAATTTTAATAATATAGGTTAAAATTGTGCCAGCAGCTGCGGTTATACAATTTATGTTAGTAAATAAGATTTAAGTATAAATTTATTTATTTATTAAATATTATATAATTAAATAAAAATTAATTAAGTGAAATTTTTTTTTTTTATAAGTATCTTTAAAATTAAATAATTTTGTGAAATTTTATTAATAAACTAGGATTAGATACCCTATTATTTAAAATTTAAAATAAAAAATTTAAAAGATTAATAGTTAAGTTCTTTAAATTTAAAAGAATTGGCGGTATTTAAAACTAATTAGGGGAACTTGTTTTTTAAATGATACTCCGCATGAGACCTTACTTTAATTAATTTAGTTTATTTACTGCCGTTAACAGATTATTTTTTAAAAAATTAAATTTTCTAAATTATTTAAAAGTAGTTATTTCAGGTCATGGTGTAATTTATATTAAAGTAAAAATGAGTTACAATAAAATTTATTTATTTATGAATATTTAATTGAAATATTAAATTGAAAGTGGACTTAATAGTAAATTAAAATATTATATTTATTTGAATTTAGAATTAAATGTGTACATATTGCCCGTCGCTCTCGTTTTAAGATGAGATAAGTCGTAACATAGTAGAAGTACTGGAAAGTGTCTCTAGAAATTTCAAGTTATTCAAAGGGTAAAAATTATTTTTACAAAATAATTTAATGTTGTGCAATTCGACTTAACTTGAGTTTAATAAATTATTATTTTTATTTATTTTGTTTAGTTTTGAATGTAATAAAATTATTTTTAAAATTTGGAGTTTAAGTATTTTATTTAGAATAAATTAATTTATATTATAGTTTAATAGTCTTGTAAATGAAATTTGAAATATATTGAAAAATTAAAAATTTGAATAAGAAAAATTAATTTTTTGTACCTTGTGTATCAGGGTTTATTAAATAAAAAATATTAAAGTGTATTTTTCTCGAATTTAAAAGAGTTATTTATTTATGAAATTTAATGTAGCAGAATTATTTTTAATAAATTTATAGTAATGAAATGTTAATCGTTTTTAAAGATATCTAGTTTTTTAATAAATAAATTTAATTTAAATTTTAATTTATATATATATATTTTATAAATAATATTAAATTAAAATTAATATTTTAAGGGATAAGCTTTAAAATAAATTTTTAAAATTTTTTGAAGTGTTTTATTTAAATAGGTTTAGAAATAGCTTTTTTTAAAAAATGTTATAATTTAATTTATATTTTAATTAAATTTTTTTTTGTTTAATAATTTATTAAAATAATTTATTTAATTAATTTATTTTCTGTAATAATGATAAAATTAGTAAATAAAAATGTTTAAATTATTTAAATAATGAAAGGTTTAAATAAAGGAATTCGGCAAATTTTTTTACTCACCTGTTTAACAAAAACATGTCTTTTTGAGTTATAATTTAAAGTCTGGTCTGCCCGATGATATTAAAATTGAATGGCTGCGGTATATTGACCGTGCAAAGGTAGCATAATAATTTGTCTTTTAATTGAAGGCTGGTATGAATGATTTGATGAAGTAAAAGCTGTCTCTATAAAATTATTAATTTAACTTTATTTTTTAGTTAAAAAGCTAAAATTTTATTAAAGGACGAGAAGACCCTATAGAGTTTTATAATTATTTTTTGATTTTTTTTTAATTTAAGATAAGTTAGAATTTTAATTATTTTATTGGGGTGATAGGAAAATTAATTAAACTTTTTTAATTTTATTAACATTGATTTATGATTTTTTGATCTTTATGTTAAGATTATTAGAATAAATTACCTTAGGGATAACAGCGTAATTTTTTTTATAAGTTCTTATTTAAAATAAAGGTTGCGACCTCGATGTTGGATTAAAATAAAATTTAGGTGCAAAAGCTTAAAATTTTAGGTCTGTTCGACCTTTAATATTTTACATGATCTGAGTTCAGACCGGTGTAAGCCAGGTCGGTTTCTATCCTTAATTTTTTACAAATTTTTAGTACGAAAGGACCAAATTTTGAAAATAATTTTTTTTATACGTTTAATAATAAACTTTTTTTTCTATTTTGGCAGATAAGTGTATTAGATTTAGGATTTAATTATAAATAATTTTTATTTAAATAGAAATTGATTTTAAAGATATTTTTTTAAGTTTTATTTCTATTATTATTTTAATAATTATAGTTATAGTAGGGGTTGCTTTTTTAACATTGCTTGAACGTAAGATATTGGGGTATATTCAAATTCGTAAAGGTCCCAATAAGGTTGCTTTTATGGGGGGTTTTCAACCTTTTTGTGATGTTATTAAATTATTTAGTAAAGAACAAATCTTGCCTTCTTTAAGAAATTATTTTAGATTCTATTTTTCTCCTGTTTTTAGATTATTTTTAATTTTAATTTGTTGGATGGTTTATCCAATAATTTCAATTATTTTGTCTTTTAATTTTAGAGTTTTATTTTTTTTATGTTGTACTAGTATAAGAGTTTATGGAATTATAATTGCTGGGTGGTCTTCTAATTCTAAATATTCATTATTAGGTAGAATTCGTTCAATTGCACAAACTGTATCTTATGAAGTAAGTATAAGTATTATTTTAATATGTTTCATTTTTTTAATTGATAGGTTTAATTTATTAAATTTTATAATTATACAAAAAATTTGGTTTATTTTTATTAGATTTCCTTTGGCTATAATTTGATTTATTATTATATTAGCTGAGACTAATCGTACCCCTTTTGATTTTTCTGAGGGGGAGTCTGAATTAGTGTCAGGGTTTAATGTTGAATATGGTAGAGGGGGGTTTGCATTAATTTTTATAGCAGAGTATGCAAGAATTTTATTTATAAGTATATTATTTAGTTTAATATTTTTAGGGGGGGATATTTTTAGATTATTATTTTATTTTAAAATAACTTTTATAAGAAGGTTATTTATTTTAATTCGTGGTACTTTGCCTCGGTTTCGTTATGATAAGTTAATAAATATAGCATGAAAAAGATTTTTACCTTTATCCTTAAATTTTTTAATATTTTTTGTTGGGTTTAAAATATTTTTAATGATTTTTTTTTGTTAATAAATAAGTAAATCAATAAAAGATTTAAACTTTTATAATATGTTTTCAAAACATAAACTTATTCAAGTTCATTGATTTTTAATTAATTTATTTTAATATAATATCTCAAATTTTTGTTAAAATAGGATTAATTAGGTAGAAAGAAAAATAAATAATAGTTAAAATTTGTCCTAAAATAATGTAAGGGGTTTCGACAGGGCTTATTCCAATTCATGTTAATATGATTACGGTATTAATTAAAATTCAAAATAAAATTTGGTTTAATGGGTAAAATGTGATACTTTTAAAATTTTTTATATAATAAAATGGCATAATTATAAGAATTAAAATTGATATAATTAAAGCAATGACTCCTCCTAATTTATTAGGAATAGATCGTAAAATTGCGTAAGCAAATAAAAAGTATCATTCAGGTTTAATATGGGGGGGGGTAATTATGGGGTTAGCAGGTGTAAAATTATCAGGATCTCCTAATAAATTTGGAGCTATTAAATTTAATATTATAAATAAAATTAATATAATTAAAAATCCTATTATATCTTTAAATGTAAAATAAGGATGAAAGGGGATTTTGTCTAAGTTTCTGTTTGTTCCTAAGGGGTTTCTTGATCCTGTTTGATGTAAATAAAATAAATGAATTATCACTATAGCTAAAATAATAAATGGTGTAATAAAATGGAAAGAGAAGAATCGTGTTAATGTTGCATTATCTACAGAGAATCCTCCTCATAATCAGTTAACTATAAATGTTCCTAAGTAAGGGATTGCAGATATTAAATTAGTAATGACTGTTGCACCTCAAAAAGATATTTGTCCTCAAGGTAGAACATACCCTAAAAATGCTGCAGCTATAGTTATTAATATAATTATTACTCCAATTAGTCATGTGGGTTTAAAATGAAATGACCCATGGTAGATTCCTCGACCGATATGGATGTATAAGGATATAAAAAAAAAGGAGGCGCCATTAGCATGAATATTTCGTATGATTCATCCATAATTAATATTTCGGCAAATGTTAATCACTCTAGAAAATGCTAAATCAATATTATTAGAATAATGTAAAGAAAGAAAAATCCCTGAAATTAATTGAATTATTAAACATAATCCTAGTAAAGATCCAAAATTTCATAAAATGTTGATGTTTCTGGGAGTTGGTAAAGTAATTACACTATTATTAATGATGTAAAATAATTTATTTTTTAATCGTATTGGTAGGTTCATTATTTAATAATATTTTTTCGAATAGGTCCTATATTAATATTAATAATTTTTACAGCAATTATTAATGTTCATAATAGATAATTTATTAATATAAATATAGTAAAATTTGTTGGTTTATTATATAGTTTATTTATAATTAATTTAATTAAAAAATTTGGAGTTATTTCTATGTAAAAAAATTTTTCTGTTTCTGTATTATTTGAGTAGGAGTAATAATTGTTATTTAATAATATAATAATTAGAATAAATCTTGTATACACATATATTAATGGTAATTTAAAGTTAATTTTTTGGTTAGGGATTAATCTGTTAATATAAATAAATAAAATTAGTAGTCCTCCGATTAAGATAAGGAATAATATATAAGAGTGTCATGATCTTGAGTTTAATAAGGTTGTTGTTATTGTGATTAATAAGGTTTGAATGATTAAAAATAAAAGTATTAAAAGGGGGGTTTTTGAAAAATAGATAAATAAAGAGTTTATTAGTAAAAAAGTAATTAAAATTTTTATTATCCAGAAAATTTTATAATGAATAATTTAAATAAATTTAGTTTATATTTATAATATATATAATTAAATTTCTGAAGTTTTAAAAAAAAATTTTTTCATTGATTTACAATATCAATATTTTAAATATAAACTATTAAAACTAAAATTTTTCAGAAAATAGTTTTATTTAAAATATTAATATTGGGAATTAATGAAGAGAAAGGTTTCTTTTTTCTGAAGTTTTAATAAGTACGATTAATATTTTATACCTTATTATTTAAATTTTTAGGTTAAAACTTATTTACATAAGTATATTTTTTATAATTATTTTTTTTATTGGTTTAGTAAGGGTTAGTTTAAATCGTTATCATTTATTTATAGTTTTATTATGTTTAGAATTTTTTGTATTAATTTTATTTATTTCTATAATTTTTTATTTAAATTTTTTTAATAATGAAACATTTTTTAGAATGTTTTTTTTAGTTTTTAGAGTTTGTGAGGGAGTATTAGGTATTTGTAATTTAATTTTATTAATTCGATTACATGGTAATGATTATTTTTGTGTTTTAAATATTTTATAAATATGTTAAAATTTTTATTTTCTTTAATTTTTATTATTCCTGTTATTTTTTTGGGGGGAAATTTTTGAATTATACAATTTACTTTAATTATGTTAAGGGTTTTAATAATATTTTTAGGGAGTTTTAGGTATGAATGGGTTCAATTAAGTTTATTTTTAGGGTGTGATTTGGTATCTTTTGGGTTAATTTTATTAAGTTTTTGAATTATTTTTTTAATATTTTTAGCGAGTCAGAAAATTTATGGTGAAAATTTATTTAAGATGTATTTTATACTAGTAAACTTTTTATTGTTATTTTTTTTATTTTTAACATTTAGTGTAACTAATTTATTTTTATTTTATTTATTTTTCGAGTGTAGTTTAATTCCTATTTTATGTTTAATTTTAGGGTGGGGGTATCAATTTGATCGAATTCAGGCGGCAATTTATTTGTTTTTTTATACTTTATTTGCTTCTTTACCATTTCTTTTTTGTTTAATTAATATTTTTTTAAGTAAGTTTTCTTTAAATTTTTTATTTTTTTCTTTAAATATAAATAATAATAATTTAAATTTTTTTACTTATTTTTTTGTGATTTTGGCTTTTTTAGTAAAGATGCCTATATTTTTAGTTCATCTTTGGTTACCAAAAGCTCATGTTGAAGCTCCTGTGTCAGGATCTATGATTTTGGCGGGAGTAACTTTAAAATTAGGGGGTTATGGGTTAATTCGTAGAATAAATTTTTTGTTTTCTTTGAGTATTAAATTTAATTTTTTTTTTATTATTTTAAGGTTAATAGGAGCATTAATTGTTAGGTTAATTTGTTTAGTTCAAATTGATTTGAAATCTTTAGTTGCTTATTCTTCTGTTGTTCATATAGGGATATTATTAGGAGGATTATTTACTTTAACTAATTGAGGTATTATAGGGGCTTATTTATTAATAATTTCTCATGGGTTATGTTCTTCTGGTCTTTTTTGTCTTATTAATATTGTTTATGAGCGGATGAGAAGTCGCAGGATTCTTATTAATAAAGGATTAATTAATTTTATACCTAGAATAACATTATGATGATTTTTATTATGTTCTTCAAATATAGCGGCCCCTCCTTCTTTAAATTTGTTAGGTGAAATTTTTTTAATTAATAGGTTAATTATGTGATTTAAAAGTTTAGGGATACTATTATTTTTTTTATCTTTTTTTAGTGCTGTTTATTCAATTTATTTGTATTCATTTTCTCAACATGGTTCATTAAATTTAGGGAGTTATTCTTTTTCTCAGCCTTCTTTACGTGAATATTTATTATTAATATTACATTGAGTCCCTTTAAATTTATTAATTTTGAATTGTGAGATTTTTATTTTTGTAATAATTTAATTTAAGTAGTTTAATATAAAACTATAGCTTGTGGGGCTATAAATATAAATTTTTATCTTGAATTAATATGAATTTATGTTTTATTTTAAGGGTATTTTTTTTTTTAATAAGTTTTTTTTTTTTTTGGGTGAGATTAGGTTGTATTAATTTAATTTATTTTATTGAGTTTAATATTTTATCAATTAATTCTTGCTCAATTGTTATAACAATATATTTTGATTGGATAACATTTATATTTTTGAGAGTAGTTTTTTTTATCTCTTTTTCAGTTATTTGTTATAGTAATTATTATATAATGGATGATTTAAATATTAACCGATTTATTTTAATAGTATTTTTATTTGTTTTTTCAATAATTTTACTAGTTATTAGTCCAAATTTAATTAGAATTTTGTTAGGGTGAGATGGGTTGGGGCTAATTTCTTATTGTTTAGTCATTTATTATCAAAATATTAAATCTTTTAATTCAGGGCTTTTAACAATTTTAATAAATCGTGTGGGGGATGTAGCTTTACTTTTATCTATTGCTTGATTAATAAATTATGGGGGTTGAAATTATATTTTTTTTTTAAATTTTATGTATAGAAATTTTAATAGAAGAATAATTTTATTTTTTATTATATTAGCTTGTTTTACTAAAAGTGCTCAAATTCCTTTTTCTTCTTGGCTTCCAGCTGCTATAGCGGCCCCCACTCCTGTTTCATCATTAGTTCATTCATCAACTTTGGTAACAGCAGGGGTTTATTTATTAATTCGATTTAAAAATTTGTTTTTTGTAAATAGTTCTTTTATTTTTTGGGGGGTATTATGTTCTGTATTAACAATATTTATATCTGGGTTAAATGCTAATTTTGAAACTGATTTAAAAAAAATTATTGCGTTATCAACTTTGAGTCAATTAGGGTTTATGATAAGAGTTATATTTTTAGGGGGGTTTAATTTAGCTTTTTTTCATTTGTTAACTCATGCTTTATTTAAAGCTTTATTATTTATATGTGCAGGGGTTATTATTCATAATTTTAATAACTTGCAAGACATTCGTTTAATAGGGTGTGTGGGTAAATATTCTCCTTTTATAGGGGTGTGTTTTATATTTGCTAATTTTTCTTTATGTGGGTTTCCTTTTATAGTAGGATTTTATTCAAAAGATTTAATTTTAGAAATAATATTATTTATCAATAATTATAATATTTTATTAATAGTTTTAATTTTTTTTTCTACTTTACTAACTATTTGTTATACTTTTCGTTTAATTATATTTGTTATTTTAAATAATTATAATTCTTTATCATTGAACTTTTTAAATGATAAGTCTTGAGGAATTAATTTAAGATTAGTGGGGTTGATGATTATAATTATTTTTGGTGGTAGAATAATTAGATGGATCATTATTCCAACTTCTAGATTAATTTTTTTATCTGTTTATTTAAAAATTTTACCATTAGTAATAATTTGTTTGGGAAGTTTTATAGGGTATACACTTTTTTTTTTAAAATTTAGGTCAAAATTTAAAAAAATAATATTTTTAAAAAATGTTTTTTCATTAATATGATTTTTACCTGTGGTATCAAGTTCTGTGGTTAAGGTTAGAGTTCAATTAAGTAGAAGGTTTAATAAAATGGATCAAAATTGGGTGGAGTTTTCAGTTAGAAATAAAATTGTAGATTTAATTAAATTTAAGGGATGTAAAATTGATACTATATTTTTTAATTTTAATAAGTTAATTAATTTATTTGTAGTTTTAATATTTTTTTGAATTTTTTTTATTATTTGTTTAAATATCTTAAATTTTAAAGTATATTATTGAAGTTAATATTATGATTTATATAATCTTTAAACATAAATAATTTTATTTATAAAGAAAAATTTTCTTAATTTTACAATGAAAATGTAATGTTTTTTAAACTATATAAATAAGAAATATAAACATAATTTAATTGTTTATAAAAAAAGTTAGAAGCTTTTATACTATAATATTTCTTTAATTAGAATAATTTATATTCAATTTTATTATTAACAATAATATACCTCTTTTTGGTTTTAATTAAAAAGTTAGAGTTTAATAAACTAAAATTTCAGGTCGAAACTGAATACAATTTTTGTTTCAAACTTTAAGAAAAATTAATAATGTAATAATTTTTGAATGCAAATCAAATGTTATAATTTAACTATTTCCCTTAATTTAATCAGTCGAGAGCCCCAAATTTTCATTCATATAATAATCCTAAAATTAAAATTAAAATAAAGTAGGTAATTAAGATAAATCAAATTTTTAAGTTTGATGAATTTAGAGTTAAAATTAAAGGGAGGAGTAAAGTAATTTCCACATCAAAGATTAAAAAAATAATGGCGATTAAAAAGAATTGAATTGAAAAAGTATTTCGATAATTACTTTTTGGGTTAAACCCACATTCAAATGGCGAAATTTTTTCTTTGTCAGAAATTGATTTTTTTGATAATATTGAGGAAATAACTATAATTAAAATTGAGATAAATAAAGTTAAGTTAATTAGTGATAATAATAATTTAATTACTTATACTAAGTTAATAGATTTTTTGATTGGAAATCAAACATATTATATTATATTATATAAATATTTTTATTATATTTTATTTATTTCCTCATCAGTAAATTGTTAAGTATAAAAATAATCAAACAACATCTACAAAATGTCAGTATCATGCGGCAGCTTCAAATCCAAAATGATGATTTGTTGAAAAATGATTTTTTTTAATTCGAAAAAAATTAATTATTAAAAAAGTTGTTCCAATTAGGACATGAATACCATGAAATCCAGTTGTAAGGAAAAAAGTTGCCCCATAAATTGAGTCAGCGATTGTAAATGAAGCTATATTATATTCGTAGGCTTGTAATAAAGTAAATACTATCCCTAAAGTAATAGTTAATATTAATCTATTTAAAGTTTCTTTTTTATTATTATTTATTAGGCTATGGTGAGTTGTTGTGATTGTTACACCAGATGAGATGAGAATTAAAGTGTTTAATAAAGGGATTCTTATAGGGTTAAAGGGGGTAATCCCTTTAGGGGGTCAATTTCTTCCAATTTCAATAGAGGGGGAAAGAGCAGCATGAAAAAATGCTCAAAAAAAAGAAATAAAAAAAAAAACTTCTGATGTAATAAATAAAATTATTCCTAGTCGTATGTTTTTTGTTACTTTATTTGTATGTAAGCCTTGGAAAGTTCTCTCTCGAATAATATCACGTCATCATTGAATTATAATTAATAGAGTTGAGATTAACCCAACTAAAAATAAATCTATAGAATTTTGGTGGAATAATTTGATTGATCCAGATATTAGAGTTATTACTCTAAAAGCTCCAAGGATTGGTCAAGGGCTAATATCAACTATATGGAATGGGTGATTTTTATTTAACATTAATTTACTTCTCTAGAGTATAATGTTCTTAAGACAGTAAAAACATAAGATTGAATGATTGCAACAGCAGATTCTAAAGTTAGTAAAAAAAATTGAGTAAAAATTAAAAATCTAACTCCCGTTAATCTTAAAATTCTACCATTTCTACTTAGTAAAGATATAAGTAAATGACCTGCGATTATATTAGCAGTTAATCGTACAGATAATGTTATTCTTCGAATAATATTTCTAGTTGTTTCAATTAGTACTATAAATGGTATTAATAAAAATGGGGTATTTTGTGGGATTAAGTGAGCAAATATATGAGTTGTGTTTTTTATCCACCCAAATAATATTAACCCCAGCCATAAAGGTAAAGCTAGTGTTAATGATAAACCTAAGTGACTTGTCCTAGTAAAAATAAAAGGAAAAAGTCCTAAAAAATTATTAAAAAAAATATATGTAAAAAAAGTTAAAAATAATAATGTTATCCCCTTAGAATTTTTATTTTCTAGTAAAATATTTATTTCAAAATGAAGAGTGTTAAAGATTTTTACTCAAAAAATTCTTAAACGTGATGGAGTTAATCAAAATATTTGAGGGATAAATAATAATCCTAATATTGTTCTAATTCAGTTTAAATTTCAATTTATTACACTTGATATAGGGTCAAAAATAGAAAAAGTTGAGGCTATCATTTTCAAGGGTTAGTATAAATTTTTTTAGTGTGATGAGGTTTAAATTTTATTTTTTTAATAAAAATAAAATAGTTTAAAATTAAAGTTATTAAAAATAAAGTCATAAAAAAAAAGAAATGAGAGAGTCAATTCAATGGGAATATTTGAGGTATTAAAGATTATCAAATAATCTTGATATTTTTTATATGACATATAAATGTTTTTATTTAAAACTAATTCTTTTTATTAAAAATTATTAAGTAATAATGGTAAGGTTTCATTAAAAATAAATTGCTAATTTATTATATTATGATTTAAGAGATCATTGCTTGCATTTCAGCCATTTAACGTAGAATGAGTTAATTCATTTAATAAAAAATATTATAGGGATTGTTTCAATTACAATAGGTATAAATCTATGGTTTGCTCCACAAATTTCAGAGCATTGTCCAAAATATATTCCTGGTCGTTTAATTATTAATCTAATTTGATTTAATCGTCCTGGGATAGCATCAATTTTTTTACCTAATGAGGGTATAGTTCATGAGTGGATTACATCTGTTGATGATACTAATAATCGTATTTGTGTATTTAAAGGTAAAATTATGTTATTATCAACATCTAAAAGACGGAATGAATTTAATTTTAAATTATTTTTTGTTAGTATATATGAGTCAAATTCAATATTTAAGAAATCAGTATATTCATATCTTCAGTACCATTGGTGGCCAATAGCTTTAATAGTCAATAATGGATTATTAATTTCATCTCTAAGATAGAGTAAATGAATTGAAGGGAGAGCAATAAAAATTAATAAAAATGTGGGGGAAATTGTTCAAATGATTTCTAAATTTTGTTGGTTTAATAAATTTCGATTAATTATTTTATTAATTAATATGTTTAATAAAGTATATGAAATTGATGTTGTGATTAAGATTAAGATAATTATTGCGTGATCATGGAAAAATATTAATTGTTCTATTGTAGGAGATCTTGCATCTTGAAATGAAAAATTTATTCATGTATTCATATTCTAAAAAAAGAGTTAATCTTTATGGATGAGGTTTAAATTCATTGCACTATTCTGCCATATTAGAATTTATTTATAGTTAAAGGTAATTCTTCATAACTATGATCTGATGGGGGGAATTTTTGTTGTCATTCAATTGACGTGATTATGTTAGGGGAGAAAATAATTTGTCGGTTTCTTGATAATCTTTCTCAAGAAATAAAAATTATTAATAAGATTCTTACGAAAGAAATTATTGATCCAATAGATGAAAAAACATTTCATGTAAGAAATGCATCAGGGTAATCTGAGTATCGTCGTGGTATACCATTTAATCCTAAAAAATGTTGAGGGAAAAATGTTATGTTTACTCCAAGAAATATTATGAAGAATTGAATTTTTAATCAATAGGGGTTTATTGTTAAACCTGTAAATAATGGGTATCATGTTACAAATCCTGCTATAATTCCAAATACAGCTCCTATAGATAATACATAATGAAAGTGAGCGACTACATAATAAGTATCATGTAGAATGATATCAATTGAAGAATTTGATAAAATGATTCCTGTTAAACCTCCTAAAGTAAAAAGGAAAATAAATCCTAAAGTTCATAATATTGATGGAGAAAAGATTAATTTATTTCCATATATAGTTGCTATTCATCTAAAAATTTTAATTCCTGTCGGGATTGCAATGATTATTGTTGCTGCTGTGAAGTAGGCTCGAGTATCAACATCTATTCCTACTGTGAATATATGGTGTGCTCAAACAATAAATCCTAATAATCCAATTCTTGATATTGCATAAATTATGCCTAATGTTCCAAAAGTTTCTTTTTTCCCTGATTCTTGGGAGATAATATGAGAAATTATACCAAATGCTGGTAGAATTAAAATATAAACTTCAGGATGACCAAAAAATCAAAATAGATGTTGGTATAAAATGGGGTCTCCCCCTCCTGATGGGTCAAAAAATGATGTATTTAAATTTCGGTCTGTTAATAGTATTGTGATTGCTCCTGCTAAGACAGGGAGTGATAACAATAGTAGTAAAGCTGTTAATAAAACTGATCATGTAAATAATCTTATTCGTTCATTTGTTATTCCATTTATTCGTATATTTAAAATAGTGGAGATAAAGTTAATTGCTCCTAAAATAGAAGAAATTCCTGCTAAATGTAAAGAAAAAATTGTTAAATCTACTGAAGTTCCTGCATGAGAGGTGTTGTTAGATAAAGGTGGATAAACTGTTCATCCTGTTCCTGATCCAGTGTTAACTAACCTACTAGATAGTAATAATGTTAATGAGGGGGGTAAAAATCAAAATCTTATATTATTTATTCGAGGGAATGCTATATCAGGGGCTCCTAATATTAAAGGAATTAATCAGTTTCCAAAACCTCCAATTATAATTGGTATAACTATAAAAAAAATTATTAGGAAAGCATGTGAGGTAACAATTGTATTATAAGTTTGATCATTATTAATTAATGAATTTGTTGAACTTAGTTCTCTTCGGATAATTATTCTTATTGATAATCCAATTATTCCGGATCAAAATCCAATAATAAAATATAAAGTACCAATATTTTTATGATTTGTTGATAAGAATCATTTGTTCAATAAAATGGCTGAATTTTAGGCGATAAATTGTAAATTTATTTATGGAATATATTAATTCTTTTTATTAAGGTTTAAATTGTTTTTGTTAAGAATCATATTGAAATTGTTAATGTTATTATTAAATTAAATGTGTATATATTGAATTTATTAGAATTTAAATTTTTATAAATTTTATTTATTCATTTAATATTTATTTTATTTATTAATAAAGAAGAAGTGAAAGAATTTATATAAATTGATAAAATTATAAGTGTTAAAATAATTATTAAAAAAGTTTCAATAAATATTTTATTTTTAATTATTAAGGTTAAAATTAGAAGTTTAGGCAAAAATCCTAAAAATGGAGGGATTCCTCCTAAGGATAAAAATGATGAATTGATAATTAATTTAATTATTTTATTATTATTAATTTTAAATATTTGATTTAAATAAATTATATTAAATTTGTTTAAATTTAAGCAAATAATTGTATTAATTAATGTATAAAATAATAAGTATACACATATTATTTTAAAATTTAGTATTATTGCTATCATTATTCATCCTAAATGATTAATTGATGAAAATGAAAGTATAATTTTAAAAGAAGTTTGGTTTATTGATATAATTGATCCTAAAAATGAAGATAAAATAGCAGATATATAAATTATTGATTGATTTGGGAGTTGAGTTATTAGAGTAATTGGGGCAATTTTTTGTCAAGTTATTAAAATTAAACAATTTAGTCAATTTAAATTATTTATAATTTTAGGGATTCATCAATGAAAAGGGGCGGCCCCTAATTTTATAATTAGTCTTATTAATATTATTCTTATAATTAAATTAGAATTAAAACTTAATTTAATAATTTTTATATTTAATATTATTATAATTAAAATTGAAGAGGAAATTACTTGGATAATAAAATATATTATTATTGAATTTGATGATTTTAAATAATTTTTATTGTTTATTATTAAAGGGATAAATCTTATTATATTAATTTCTAATCCTATTCAAGCTCTTAATCAAGAGGCTGAGTTTATTACAAGAATTGTACTAAAAAAGAGTATTATATATAGGATAAAATTTATGTTTATATTTTTGAAATTTTTATTATTTAATAAAATTATATTCATTTTTTAAAAATAATATTCTATAATTAATAAGGTGTATAAATGAAAGTATTTATATACATATTTTATTCTATCAGAATAATTCTTTAATCAGACATTTCATTATTAATTATTTAATTATATAAAAAGAAAAAAGTTAAAATTTTTATTTATGGGGTATGAACCCATTAGCTTTTTTAGCTTACCTTTTTATTATATTAATAATTGGTGTATGATGCACAAAAAATTTTGATTTTTTAGGGGATAGTTTAATTCTATTATTATAAAAGATTTTAATAAGATTTAATCAGTGTACATTATTGTTAATTTTGAAGATTAATAGTTTCTTTTATTTTAACTTAAAATCTTTTTTTTAGTTTGTATGGTTAGAAATTTTAATAATAATTAATTATTTTATTAGATTTGCAATCTAATGTTTTGGAGTAAACTATAAAATT